GCTAACGTAGCTTAAGGAAAGCATAACACTGAAGATGTTAAAATGGGCCCTAGAAAGCCCCGGGGGCACAAAGGCTTGGTCCTGACTTTATTGTCAACTTTAGCGAAACTTACACATGCAAGTATCCGCGCACCCGTGAGAATGCCCTTACAGTTTCCCGCCCGGAAACAAGGAGCTGGTATCAGGCACACAATAAAAGCCCACGACACCTTGCTAAGCCACACCCTCAAGGGAACTCAGCAGTGATAAACCTTAAGCCATAAGTGAAAACTTGACTTAGTTAAAGCTAAAAGAGCCGGTAAAACTCGTGCCAGCCACCGCGGTTATACGAGGGGCTCAAGTTGACAACCCCCGGCGTAAAGAGTGGTTAAGGAAGACTAGATACTAAAGCCGAATGCTTTCAAAGCTGTTATACGCTCCCGAGAGTAAGAAGACCAATTACGAAAGTGGCTTTACAATCCCCTGACCCCACGAAAGCTATGGCACAAACTGGGATTAGATACCCCACTATGCCTAGCCCTAAACATTGGCAACGCCCTACATCTGTTGCCCGCCAGGAAACTACGAGCATTAGCTTAAAACCCAAAGGACTTGGCGGTGCTTTAGATCCACCTAGAGGAGCCTGTTCTAGAACCGATAACCCCCGTTCAACCTCACCCCTTCTTGTTTAACCCGCCTATATACCACCGTCGTCAGCTTACCCTGTGAAGGCCCTTTAGTAAGCATAATTGGCACAGCCTAGAACGTCAGGTCGAGGTGTAGCGTATGGAGGGGGAAGAAATGGGCTACATTCTTTAATGAAAAGAATACGAATGATTGACTGAAATGTCTTTCCGAAGGAGGATTTAGCAGTAAGCAAGAAATAGAGAGTCCTGCTGAAATCGGCTCTGAAGCGCGCACACACCGCCCGTCACTCTCCCCAAGCCTACGAACCTACAATAATTAAAAAGCAACCTTTGCAAAGGGGAGGCAAGTCGTAACATGGTAAGTGTACCGGAAGGTGTACTTGGTAAAATCAGAGTGTAGCTAAGATAGAAAAGCATCTCCCTTACACCGAGAAGTCACTCGTGCAAATCGAGTCACCCTGAAGCCCAATAGCTAGCCCCGCACCAAAAACAACAAACCACCATTTATACCCCCTAATACACTAACTACCCTTCAAACAAACCATTTTTCCCCCTAAGTATGGGAGACAGAAAAGGGAACCACAGGCGCCATAGAAAAAGTACCGCAAGGGAACGCTGAAAGAGGAGTGAAAGAACCCAGTAAAGCCATAAAAAGCAGAGATTTCCACTCGTACCTTTTGCATCATGATTTAGCCAGAAATGCTCAGGCAAAGAGAACTTTAGTCGGATGTCCCGAAACTAAGTGAGCTACTCCAAGACAGCCTATTAATAGGGCACACCCGTCTCTGTGGCAAAAGAGTGGGAAGAGCTTCGAGTAGAGGTGATAGACCTACCGAACTTAGTTATAGCTGGTTGTCTGGGAATTGGATAGGAGTTCAGCCTTCCGGCTTCTTATTTCACACCCGTCTTCACACCCCACAGACCCTAAAGAAACCGCGAGAGTTAGCCAAAGGGGGTACAGCCCCTTTGAAACAAGATACAACTTTCCCAGGAGGGTAAAGATCATAATAAACTAAAGTAAAATGTTTTGGTGGGCCTAAAAGCAGCCATCCCCATAGAAAGCGTTAAAGCTCAGACATTAAACTCACTCCCTATTCTGATAACACATCTCACCCCCCTAACCCTACCAGACCAACCCATGCAAGCATGGGTGCGACTATGCTAATATGAGTAACAAGAGAGTTAAGACTCTCTCCCCGCACACCCATAACTCGGAACGGACTAACCACCGAATCTTAACGGCCCCAAACAAAGAGGGCAATGAATGACGGACTAGACAACTAGAAAAACATTCAACTTCTACCGTTAACCCCACACCGGTGTGCCCTCCGGGAAAGACTAAAAGAAAAAGAAGGAACTCGGCAAACACATAAAGCCTCGCCTGTTTACCAAAAACATCGCCTCTTGCTGAAAATAAAGAATAAGAGGTCCCGCCTGCCCTGTGACTATATGTTTAACGGCCGCGGTATTTTGACCGTGCAAAGGTAGCGCAATCACTTGTCTTTTAAATGAAGACCTGTATGAATGGCACAACGAGGGCTTAACTGTCTCCTTTTTCAAGTCAATGAAATTGATCTCCCCGTGCAGAAGCGGGGATGAGACCATAAGACGAGAAGACCCTATGGAGCTTTAGACGCCAGAGTAAATCATGTTAAGCACCCCCAAACACGGGGTTGAACCAAATGAAGATTACTCCATGTCTTTGGTTGGGGCGACCGCGGGGAAATAAAAAACCCCCATGTGGACTGAAATTATGAAATTTCACAACCAAGAGCCCCTGCTCTAGTTAACAGTATCACTGACCGATTAAGATCCGGCAAAGCCGATCAACGGACCGAGTTACCCTAGGGATAACAGCGCAATCCCCTTTTAGAGCCCATATCGACAAGGGGGTTTACGACCTCGATGTTGGATCAGGACATCCTAATGGTGCAGCCGCTATTAAGGGTTCGTTTGTTCAACGATTAAAGTCCTACGTGATCTGAGTTCAGACCGGAGTAATCCAGGTCAGTTTCTATCTATGTTATGATCTTTTCCAGTACGAAAGGACCGAAAAGAAGAGGCCCATGCTTCAAGCATGCCTCTCCCCCACCTATTGAAGACAACTAAAATAGGCAAAAGGGCATGCCCCTTTGCCGAAGATTACGGCATGTTGGAGTGGCAGAGCCCGGTAACTGCAAAAGACCTAAACTCTTTCTACAGAGGTTCAAATCCTCTCCCCAACTATGATCTCAGTTCTCGTCACACACGTTATTAACCCCCTAGCTTTTATTATTCCCATTCTTTTAGCCGTTGCCTTCCTCACCCTTCTCGAACGAAAAATCTTGGGCTACGTACAACTACGGAAGGGCCCTAATATTGTGGGCCCCTACGGACTTCTTCAACCCATCGCCGACGGCGTAAAACTATTCATTAAAGAGCCCGTCCGCCCCTCAACCTCTTCCCCCATTCTATTTATTCTAACCCCTATGCTTGCCCTCACCCTTGCCCTCACACTATGAACCCCCATACCCCTCCCCTATCCAGTAGCCGACCTAAACTTAGGCATTCTCTTTATCCTGGCCCTATCCAGTCTCGCCGTTTATTCCATCCTTGGATCAGGGTGGGCGTCAAACTCCAAGTACGCTCTAATTGGGGCATTACGGGCTGTAGCACAAACCATCTCCTACGAAGTTAGCCTTGGACTTATTCTTCTCAATGCTATTATCTTCACCGGGGGCTTCACCCTTCATACCTTCTCGGTGGCCCAAGAAAGCACCTGACTCATCTTACCCGCCTGACCCTTAGCCGCCATATGGTATATCTCGACTCTGGCAGAGACAAACCGCGCCCCATTTGACCTAACCGAGGGAGAGTCCGAGCTGGTCTCCGGCTTCAATGTAGAATACGCAGGAGGCCCCTTCGCCCTATTTTTTCTAGCAGAATACGCCAATATTCTTCTTATAAATACCCTCTCCGCAACACTATTTTTAGGGGCCTCTCACATCCCAGCCATGCCCGAACTTACAGCAATAAATTTGATGATTAAAGCCGCCCTTCTCTCTGCAGTATTCGTATGAGTTCGAGCATCCTACCCACGTTTCCGTTATGACCAGCTCATACATTTGATTTGAAAAAACTTCCTCCCCTTAACCCTAGCCCTGGTTGTATGACACTTAGCCCTTCCAATTGCACTTGCAGGCCTACCCCCCATACTTTAACCCCGGAGCTGTGCCTGAAGTAAAGGGCCACTTTGATAGAGTGAATCACGGGGGTTAAAATCCCCCCGGCTCCTTAGAAAGAAGGGGTTTGAACCCTCCCCAGAGAGATCAAAACTCTCAGTGCTTCCACTACACCACTTCCTAGTAAAGTCAGCTAATAAAGCTTTCGGGCCCATACCCCGAGAATGTTGGTTAAACCCCTTCCTTTACTAATGAATCCTTACGTCCTAAGCACGCTACTATTTGGACTGGGTCTGGGAACCATAATTACATTTGCAAGCTCCCACTGGCTTCTAGCCTGAATGGGCCTAGAAATAAATACCCTTGCCATCATTCCCCTTATAGCCCAACACCACCACCCACGGGCGGTTGAAGCCACCACCAAATATTTCCTTACACAAGCAACCGCGGCCGCCATACTCCTCTTTGCAAGCACCACCAACGCCTGATTAACAGGACAATGGGATATTCAACAAATAACCCACCCCCTCCCATCAACAATTATTATTCTGGCCCTCGCCCTAAAAATTGGCTTAGCCCCCGTTCATTCCTGACTTCCCGAAGTACTCCAAGGGTTTGACTTAACCACGGGCCTCATCCTCTCCACCTGACAGAAACTTGCCCCCTTCGCCCTCCTTTTTCAAATACAACCTGCCGAACCCACCCTCCTTATTATCTTAGGCCTCACATCAACCCTTGTAGGAGGCTGGGGGGGTTTAAACCAAACACAACTCCGGAAGATCTTAGCCTACTCCTCCATTGCCCACCTTGGTTGAATAATTTTAATTCTTCAATTCTCCCCCACCCTAACGCTCTTAGCCCTTTTTATATACCTCATCATAACATCCTCAACATTCCTGACATTTAAACTCAACAAATCCACCAATATTAACTCCCTCTCTATCTCATGGACCAAATCACCTGCAATAACATGCCTCACACCTTTGATCCTACTATCCCTAGGGGGCCTTCCTCCTTTAACAGGCTTCATGCCAAAATGACTAATTTTACAAGAACTGACTAAACAGGAACTTCCCTGCACAGCCACCCTAGCCGCGCTCACTGCCCTCCTGAGCCTTTACTTTTACCTACGCCTCTCCTACGCCATAGCACTAACCATGGCCCCCAACAATCTCCCAGGGACCACCCCCTGGCGCCTCTGTCACACACAATTAACCCTGCCCCTAGCAGGCTCTACAATGCTAACCCTCCTCCTCCTGCCCCTCACCCCCTTAATATTAGCATTGCTAAACTCATAAGAGACTTAGGATAGTAAGAGACCAAGGACCTTCAAAGCCCTAAGCGGGGGTGAAAATCCCCCAGTCCCTGCTTAAGACTTGCGGGCCACTACCCCACATCTCCTGCATGCAAAACAGACACTTTAATTAAGCTAAAGCCTTACTAGACGGGCAGGCCTCGATCCTACAAACTCTTAGTTAACAGCTAAACGCTCTAACCAGCGAGCATCCATCTACCTTTCCCCCGCCTGCCGAGGCAAAAAGGCGGGGGAAAGCCCCGGCAGACGTTAATCTGCCTCTTTAGATTTGCAATCTAATATGTGACACCCCGGGGCTTGGTAAGAAGAGGACTCAAACCTCTGTCTATGGGGCTACAATCCACCGCTTAAACTCAGCCATCCTACCTGTGGCAATCACACGATGATTTTTCTCGACCAATCACAAAGACATCGGCACCCTCTATTTAGTATTTGGTGCATGAGCCGGAATGGTAGGCACAGCTTTAAGCCTACTTATTCGAGCGGAGCTCAGTCAACCAGGCGCCCTCCTCGGAGACGACCAGATTTACAATGTTATCGTAACAGCACATGCATTTGTAATAATTTTCTTTATAGTGATACCAATCATAATTGGAGGTTTCGGCAACTGACTTGTCCCCTTAATAATTGGCGCCCCTGATATGGCATTCCCCCGAATGAACAACATAAGCTTTTGACTCCTTCCCCCCTCTTTCCTCCTTCTCCTTGCCTCCTCCGGAGTCGAAGCCGGGGCTGGCACAGGTTGAACCGTCTATCCCCCTCTCGCCGGCAACCTCGCCCATGCAGGAGCATCCGTTGACCTTACCATTTTTTCCCTGCATCTCGCAGGGGTCTCTTCAATTCTAGGGGCTATTAACTTTATTACCACAATTATCAATATGAAACCTCCTGCCATCTCCCAATACCAGACACCACTGTTTGTATGATCAGTCCTAATTACTGCTGTTTTACTCCTACTTTCTCTCCCGGTCCTTGCTGCAGGAATTACTATGCTTCTAACAGACCGAAATCTTAACACCACTTTCTTTGATCCGGCAGGAGGCGGGGACCCCATCCTCTATCAACATCTGTTCTGATTCTTCGGCCACCCCGAAGTTTATATCTTGATTCTTCCTGGGTTTGGTATAATTTCCCACATCGTTGCCTACTACTCGGGGAAAAAAGAACCCTTCGGTTACATGGGCATGGTCTGAGCCATGATAGCAATCGGCCTTCTTGGCTTTATTGTCTGAGCCCACCACATATTCACAGTAGGCATGGACGTAGACACACGAGCATATTTTACATCCGCCACCATAATTATCGCCATCCCAACCGGCGTTAAAGTATTTAGCTGACTCGCAACACTCCACGGGGCTTCCATTAAGTGAGAAACCCCCCTTCTATGGGCCCTTGGCTTTATTTTCCTATTCACCGTAGGCGGCCTAACAGGGATCGTACTGGCCAACTCGTCCCTGGACATTGTCCTTCATGATACATACTACGTAGTAGCCCACTTCCACTACGTTCTATCCATGGGGGCCGTATTCGCCATTGTAGCAGCCTTTGTCCACTGGTTCCCCTTATTTTCAGGCTACACTCTCCACAGCACCTGAACGAAAATTCACTTCGGAATTATGTTTATTGGCGTTAACCTTACCTTCTTCCCCCAACACTTCTTAGGTCTAGCAGGTATGCCTCGACGGTATTCAGACTACCCAGATGCCTACACCCTCTGAAACACCATCTCTTCTATCGGCTCGCTTGTCTCCCTCGTGGCAGTCATTATGTTCTTGTTTATTATCTGAGAAGCATTTGCCGCTAAACGTGAAGTCTCAGCTGTAGAATTGACCACAACTAACGTTGAGTGACTTCACGGCTGCCCCCCACCCTATCACACCTTTGAAGAGCCCGCATTTGTTCAAGTCCAACCCCATTAACGAGAAAGGGAGGAGTCGAACCCCCTTGTATTGGTTTCAAGCCAACCACATAACCGCTCTGTCACTTTCTTCATGAAACACTAGTAAAAAGGCTGATTACACTGCCTTGTCAAGACAGTATTGTGGGTTGAAACCCCACGTGTCTCAACTAATTAATGGCACATCCCTCCCAACTAGGCTTTCAAGATGCAGCTTCGCCCGTAATGGAAGAACTCCTTCATTTCCATGATCACGCCCTAATGATTGTATTCCTAATTAGCACATTAGTGCTTTACATTATTGTGGCCATGGTAACCACCAAACTAACAAACAAATACATCTTAGACTCCCAAGAAATTGAAATTATCTGAACCATCCTACCTGCAATTATCCTCATCCTTATTGCTCTCCCCTCCCTCCGCATCCTCTACCTAATAGACGAAATTAACGACCCCCACTTAACAATTAAAGCCATAGGTCATCAATGATACTGAAGCTATGAGTACACCGACTATGAAGACCTAGGATTTGACTCATACATAATCCCCACACAAGATCTTTCCCCTGGGCAATTCCGCCTCCTTGAAGCAGACCATCGAATGGTTGTACCCGTAGAATCCCCCATTCGAGTGCTAGTTTCCGCAGAAGACGTTCTGCACTCATGAGCAGTTCCTGCCCTAGGCGTTAAAATAGACGCAGTCCCCGGACGCCTAAACCAAACAGCCTTTATTGCATCCCGTCCCGGAGTATTCTATGGCCAATGTTCTGAAATCTGCGGAGCCAACCACAGCTTCATGCCCATTGTGGTAGAGGCCGTCCCCTTAGAACACTTCGAAAACTGATCATCTTTAATACTTGAAGACGCCTCGCTAAGAAGCTAAATAGGGCATAGCGTTAGCCTTTTAAGCTAAAAATTGGTGGCCCCCAACCACCCCTAGCGACATGCCTCAACTTAATCCCGCACCCTGATTCGCCATTTTAGTCTTTTCCTGACTGATCTTTCTAACCATCATCCCGCCCAAAGTCTTAGCGCACACTTACCCCAATGAACCAACCCTTCAAAGCGCCGAGACCCCTAAAACAGAGCCCTGAAACTGACCATGACATTAAGCTTCTTTGACCAGTTTATAAGCCCCACATACCTGGGCATCCCTCTAATCGCCTTAGCCCTCAGTTTACCCTGAACACTCTACCCCACCCCCACCTCTCGATGATTGGGCAATCGACTACTTACCCTCCAAGGCTGGTTCATCAACCGATTCACCCAACAACTTTTATTGCCTCTTAACCCCGCCGGCCACAAGTGGGCCGTCCTATTTATGTCCCTAATATTATTTCTCATTACTCTCAACATACTGGGCCTCCTTCCATACACCTTCACTCCCACCACCCAGCTTTCACTCAATATGGCCCTAGCAGTCCCCCTCTGACTTGCAACTGTCATCATCGGCCTGCGGAATCAGCCGACTATTGCCCTCGGCCACCTTCTTCCAGAAGGAACTCCAACCCCCCTCATCCCAGTACTAATCATCATCGAAACAATTAGTCTACTAATCCGCCCCTTAGCACTAGGGGTCCGACTAACTGCTAATTTAACGGCAGGACACCTCTTAATTCAACTCATCGCAACCGCTGCTTTTGTACTCCTCCCCCTCATGCCCACGGTAGCCATCCTCACGGCAATCCTCCTTTTTCTACTCACCTTGCTTGAAGTCGCCGTAGCAATAATTCAAGCCTACGTTTTTGTTCTTCTTTTAAGCCTTTACCTACAAGAAAACGTCTAATGGCCCATCAAGCACACGCGTACCACATAGTTGACCCCAGTCCCTGACCCCTGACAGGTGCTATCGCAGCCCTCCTAATGACATCAGGCCTCGCTATTTGATTTCACTTTCACTCTACAACCCTTCTATCCTTAGGTTTAATCCTCCTCCTCCTGACAATGTATCAATGATGGCGAGACATCATCCGAGAAGGAACCTTTCAAGGCCATCATACCCCCCCTGTACAAAAAGGCCTACGCTATGGTATAATTCTATTTATTACCTCTGAAGTCTTCTTCTTTCTGGGGTTCTTCTGAGCCTTCTACCACGCAAGCCTTGCACCCACCCCTGAACTAGGTGGCTGCTGGCCCCCTACCGGCATCAACGTTCTAGACCCCTTTGAAGTCCCCCTGCTTAACACAGCAGTACTTCTTGCATCTGGGGTGACGGTCACCTGAGCACACCACAGCATCATAGAGGGGGAACGAAAACAAGCAATTCACTCCCTCACACTAACAATTCTTCTCGGCTTCTACTTTACTTTCCTTCAAGCCATAGAATACTATGAAGCCCCATTCACGATTGCAGACGGAGTCTACGGCTCCACATTCTTTGTGGCAACTGGCTTTCACGGTCTCCACGTCATTATTGGATCAACATTCCTTGGCGTGTGCCTACTTCGCCAGATTAAGTACCACTTCACCTCGGAACATCACTTCGGATTTGAAGCTGCAGCATGATACTGACACTTCGTAGATGTTGTCTGACTTTTCCTCTACATCTCTATCTACTGATGAGGATCCTAATCTTCCTAGTATAAAAGTAAGTATAAGTGACTTCCAATCACCCGGTCTTGGTTAAACTCCAAGGAAAGATAATGAACCTCGTTACGGCCGTCATTGGCATCGCCACAGCATTATGCATTATTCTTGCAATTGTATCTTTTTGGCTCCCTCAGATTACCCCTGATCACGAAAAACTCTCCCCCTATGAGTGTGGCTTCGACCCGTTGGGAAGTGCCCGACTGCCCTTCTCACTTCGATTCTTCCTTGTCGCAATCCTCTTTCTCCTCTTCGATCTAGAGATCGCCCTCCTACTCCCGCTCCCTTGGGGAGATCAGCTAGCCTCCCCCCTCACAACCTTTTTGTGGGCTTCTGCCGTACTAGCCCTCCTCACACTAGGCCTAATTTATGAATGAACTCAAGGAAGCCTCGAGTGGGCTGAATAGACAGTTAGTTTAAACAAAACACTTGATTTCGGCTCAAGCACTTGTGGTTAAAATCCACAACTATCTAATGACCCCCACTCACTTTGCCTTCTCTTCAACCTTCCTATTAGGGCTCACGGGCCTGGCCTTTCACCGAACACATCTTCTCTCCGCCCTACTCTGCCTAGAAGGGATAATGTTATCTTTATTCATCGCCCTCTCACTGTGAACCCTCCAACTAGACTCAACCAGCTTCTCGCCCGCTCCCATGCTCCTACTGGCATTCTCAGCCTGCGAAGCAAGTGCCGGACTTGCCCTGCTTGTAGCAACCGCCCGAACCCACGGCTCCGACCGCTTACAGAACCTAAACCTCCTACAATGCTAAAAATTTTAATCCCCACCCTAATGCTGATTCCCACAATCTGGGCAACCCCTGCCAAATGGCTATGACCCACAGCCCTGCTCCATAGTCTAACCATCGCCCTTGTTAGCCTTTCCTGACTAAAAAACTCCTTAGAGACGGGTTGGTGCTCACTTAGCCTTTACATGGCCACAGACCCCCTCTCCACCCCTCTTCTTGTCCTCACCTGCTGGCTGTTGCCTGTTATAATCCTGGCAAGTCAAAACCACACAGCCTCCGAGCCCATCAACCGTCAACGCATCTTTATTACACTCCTAACATCCCTCCAAATCTTCTTAATTATAGCATTTAGTGCTACTGAGATTATCATATTTTATGTCATATTTGAAGCCACCCTGATCCCCACCCTCTTCCTTATTACTCGCTGAGGCAACCAAACAGAACGTCTCAACGCAGGCACTTACTTCTTATTTTATACCCTGGCAGGCTCCCTTCCACTTCTTGTCGCCCTTTTGCTCCTTCAAAATAGCACGGGGACCCTCTCCCTTCTAACGCTTCAGTACACCAACCCTTTCCCACTATCAACCTGCGCGGATAAACTATGATGGGTCGCCTGCCTTTTAGCATTTTTAGTTAAAATACCACTTTATGGGGTACATTTATGACTACCCAAAGCACACGTAGAGGCCCCTATCGCAGGCTCCATAATTCTTGCAGCCGTTCTTCTAAAACTAGGCGGCTATGGAATGATGCGTATAATGCTGTTGTTAGAGCCCCTTACAAAAGAACTAAGCTACCCCTTCATTATCTTTGCCCTTTGAGGGGTAGTAATAACAGGTTCCATCTGCCTCCGCCAAACAGACCTGAAATCCCTCATTGCCTACTCCTCTGTCGGCCACATAGGCCTCGTTATTGCTGGCATTCTAATCCAAACCCCCTGGGGTTTTACCGGGGCTCTCATTCTTATAATTGCCCACGGACTTACATCTTCCGCCCTCTTCTGTCTCGCAAACACAAATTATGAACGAACGCACACTCGAACAATAGTCCTAGCGCGGGGCCTGCAAGTCGTCCTCCCCCTAATGACCACCTGATGGTTCATCGCCAGCCTGGCAAACCTGGCCCTCCCCCCTCTACCCAACCTTATGGGGGAGCTGATAATCATCACCTCCCTGGTCGGCTGATCCTGATGAACTTTGATCCTCACTGGAGCAGGAACCCTGATCACCGCAGGTTACTCACTCTATATATTTCTTATAACGCAACGAGGGCCTCTCCCAGCACATATTATTGCCCTAGACCCCAGCCACTCCCGGGAGCACTTACTAGTTGCTCTTCACCTCCTCCCTCTAATCCTCCTGATCCTCAATCCCGGACTAATCTGAGGATGAACTGCTTGTAGACATAGTTTAACTAAGACACTAGATTGTGATTCTAGAGACAGGGGCTAAACTCCCCTTGCCCACCGAGAGAGGCTCGCTAGCACCGGAAACTGCTAACTTCCCCCACCCTGGTTGAACCCCGGGGCTCACTCGGCCCGCTCCTAAAGGATAACAGCTCATCCATTGGTCTTAGGAACCAAAAACTCTTGGTGCAAATCCAAGTAGCAGCTATGCATACCACCTCTCTTATAATAACATCTAGTTTAATCATTATTTTCCTTCTGCTTCTTTACCCCGTACTAACAACTCTCTCACCCCAGCCTCTGCACCCCTCATGGGCCCTTTCCCACGTAAAAACAGCAGTAAAACTAGCCTTTTTTACAAGCCTTCTTCCCCTTAGTATCTTCCTTAATGAAGGGGCAGAGACCATTATCACCAGCTGAGCCTGAATGAATACCCTAACATTTGACATCAGTATTAGCTTAAAATTTGACTTCTACTCTATCATCTTTACCCCCGTGGCCCTCTACGTCACCTGATCCATCCTCGAATTCGCAGGATGATACATACACGCTGACCCCTACATAAATCGGTTCTTTAAATATCTCCTCATTTTCCTCATCGCTATGATTATACTGGTGACAGCCAATAATATGTTTCAATTTTTTATTGGCTGAGAAGGAGTCGGCATTATATCCTTTCTTCTCATCGGCTGGTGGTACGGGCGGGCGGACGCAAATACAGCAGCCCTCCAAGCAGTCCTTTACAACCGAGTCGGCGACATCGGGTTAATTTTTGCCATAGCTTGAACAGCAACAAACCTCAACTCTTGGGAAATTCAACAAATATTCATTACCGCCAAAGACTTTGACATGACCTTTCCCTTACTTGGACTAATTATTGCCGCTACCGGTAAATCAGCCCAATTCGGGCTCCATCCTTGGCTGCCCTCGGCCATGGAAGGTCCTACGCCGGTCTCTGCCCTACTGCACTCCAGTACCATGGTCGTAGCAGGTATCTTTTTACTCGTTCGGCTTAGCCCCCTTATAGAACACAACCAAATTGCTTTAACCACCTGCCTTTGCCTAGGGGCCCTAACCACCTTCTTCACCGCCACCTGCGCCCTAACCCAAAATGATATCAAAAAAATCGTTGCATTCTCTACATCCAGTCAGCTTGGCCTTATGATGGTTACAATCGGACTTAACCAGCCCCAATTGGCCTTCCTTCACATCTGCACCCACGCCTTCTTCAAAGCAATACTATTTCTATGTTCCGGGTCTATTATTCACAGCTTAAATGACGAACAAGATATCCGAAAAATAGGGGGCATACATTACCTGACCCCCTTTACCTCTTCCTGCCTTACCATTGGCAGCTTAGCCCTCACAGGCACCCCCTTCTTAGCAGGCTTCTTCTCTAAAGATGCCATCATCGAAGCACTAAACACATCATACCTTAACGCCTGAGCCCTAGCCCTCACCCTCCTTGCCACCTCTTTCACCGCCATCTACAGCCTCCGTGTTGTATTCTTTGTCTCAATGGGGTCCCCTCGATTTACCCCCCTTTCCCCCATCAACGAGAACAACCCCGCAGTTATCAACCCTATTAAACGCTTAGCCTGAGGGAGCATTGTTGCCGGCCTTCTTATTACCTCTAATATCACCCCCTTTAAAACACCCGTAATATCAATACCTCCCCTACTAAAATTGGCAGCCCTCCTTGTTACAATCCTTGGCCTACTCATTGCCCTGGAATTAGCCACCCTAACAAACAAACAATACAAACCTTCCCCCCTCTTAATTCCCCATCACTTCTCCAACATATTCGGCTTCTTTCCATCAATCATCCACCGCCTTCCTCCTAAACTTAACCTAATATTAGGTCAAACCATTGCCAGCCAGATACTAGACCAAACCTGGCTAGAAAAGACGGGCCCTAAAGCAATATTAACCCTCAACCTCCCCCTCATCACCTCCACCAGCAACATTCAGCAAGGCATAATTAAAACATACCTTACCCTCTTCCTCCTTTCACTAGCTTTAGCCACACTCATTTTCGCCACCTAAACCGCCCGAAGCGCCCCCCGACTAAGACCTCGAGTCAGCTCCAGAACTACTAATAAAGTAAGTAAAAGAACTCAAGCACTAACAACTAATATTCCCCCCCCTAGTGAATATATTAAAGCAACCCCTCCGACATCTCCTCGGACCATCAAAAAATCCCCGAGCTCGTCCACAGTTGTTCAAGAAGCCTCATATCACCCCCGTCAAAAAGCTGCAGACACCCCCACCACCCCCAACCCATAAGCTAACATATAGCCCATTACTGGTCAACTGCCCCAAGTCTCAGGGTAGGGTTCAGCAGCTAAAGCTGCTGAATATGCAAATACTACTAATATCCCCCCCAAATAGATCAAAAAAAGTACTAAAGATAGGAAAGACCCCCCATGCCCGATTAATACCCCACACCCCATCCCCGCCACTACTACCAACCCCAGGGCAGCAAAATACGGAGACGGATTAGAAGCTACCGCAACCAAACCTATAACTAAACCAACTAAAAATATAGACATCATATAAGTCATAATTCCTGCCAGGACTCTAACCAAGACTAATGGCTTGAAAAACCACCGTTGTTATTCAACTACAAGAACCCTAATGGCAAGCCTACGAAAAACCCACCCCCTTCTAAAAATTGCTAACAGCGCATTAGTTGACCTCCCCGCTCCCTCAAATATCTCTGCCTGATGAAATTTTGGGTCCCTCCTGGGCTTATGCCTCGCCACCCAAATTCTTACAGGCCTATTCCTTGCCATACATTACACCTCCGACATTGCAACCGCTTTCTCTTCAGTCGCACACATCTGCCGAGATGTAAACTACGGCTGACTAATCCGCAACATTCACGCCAACGGCGCATCCTTTTTCTTCATCTGCATCTATCTTCATATTGGCCGAGGATTATACTACGGATCCTACCTTTATAAAGAGACATGAAACATCGGAGTCATCCTGCTTCTTCTAGTAATAATGACCGCATTCGTAGGGTATGTGCTGCCCTGGGGGCAAATATCTTTTTGAGGGGCTACAGTGATTACTAACCTCCTCTCAGCAGTCCCGTACATTGGCAATACTCTAGTTCAATGAATTTGAGGGGGCTTCTCCGTAGACAACGCCACCCTCACCCGATTCTTTGCCTTCCACTTCCTGTTCCCCTTCGTTATTGCGGCCGCCACTGTAATTCACCTACTTTTCCTCCACGAAACAGGCTCCAATAATCCCCTGGGCCTAAACTCAGATGCAGACAAAATTTCCTTCCACCCCTACTTCTCCTACAAGGACCTCCTCGGCTTTGCAGCCCTCCTTATTGCCCTGACTTCCCTGGCACTATTTACCCCCAACCTGCTCGGGGACCCAGACAACTTTACCCCCGCCAACCCCCTCGTCACACCCCCTCATATTAAACCAGAGTGATATTTCCTATTTGCCTATGCCATCCTTCGCTCCATCCCCAACAAACTGGGCGGGGTCTTGGCCCTTCTCGCCTCGATCCTTGTACTAATAGTCGCCCCCATCCTCCACACCTCCAAACAACGAGGCCTAACGTTCCGCCCCCTCACGCAGCTCCTCTTCTGAGCCCTCGTCGCAGACGTCGCCATCTTAACCTGAATTGGAGGTATGCCCGTTGAACATCCTTTTATTATCATTGGCCAAATCGCTTCTTTCCTCTATTTCTTCTTGTTTCTTGTCCTTTCACCTTTAACTGCTTGACTAGAAAATAAAGTCCTTGAATGATCCTGCATTAGTAGCTCAGCGCCAGAGCACCAGTCTTGTAAACTGGACGCCGGGGGTTAAAGTCCCCTCTACTGCTCAAAGAAGAGGGGCTTTAACCCCCACCCCTAACTCCCAAAGCTAGGATTCTTAAGCTAAACTATTCTTTGTTTAGCGGTATATACATGTATGTATATACCCCATATATTTTTATTAATAATATTAGGGATGTCTTAGTACATTTATGTATTATCAACATTAATAGGATTTCCCCATTCATTCATCAACAATTACCGAAGATTTACATAAAGCATTACTGGAATATCGTATATTTATTGAATTAATGACTGGCGAAATTTAAGACCTACCACGAAACTCATTAGTTCCGATATACGTGGACACACCATCCCGCCATACCTCAAAATCTTAATGTAGTAAGAGCCTACCATCAGTTGATTTCTTAATGCATACGTTTATTGAAGGTGAGGGACAACTATTGTGGGGGTTTCACACAGTGAATTATTCCTGGCATTTGGTTCCTACTTCAGGGCCATTGATTGATATTATTCCCCACACTTTCATCGACGCTTGCATAAGTTAATGGTGGAGTACATACGACTCGTTACCCAGCAAGCCGGGCGTTCACTCCATCGGGCAAGGGGTTTTCCTTTTTTGGTTTCCTTTCACTTGGCATTTCAGAGTGCACACGGTAATCGTTGACAAGGCAGAACATTTCCTTGCGCGCAGGGAAATAGTATTAATGGTGGAAAGACATTATATAAAGAACCACATATAAGGATATCAAGAGCATAACATGAAATTTACCAGAGACTTTTCTAAGATATCCCCCGGAGGCTTTTGCGCGTTAAACCCCCCTACCCCCCAATACTCCTAACATGTCTATCACTCCTGAAAACCCCCCGGAAACAGGAAAACCTCTAGTAGTATTTTGTGTCCCCAAAAGTGTATCTATTTATATTATTTACATTATTTACACTATTTAAAATATTATTTT